ATTTTCTTTCTTTCTATTTATAAGAACAAAGAGAAATTAGAAGAACAAAGAGAAACAGATCTTATTCTATACCCGATAAGTACCAATACGCAATGGTAGGATTTTGAGGGAAAAAGAATGCATAGATACTTTTTTAGAATTCGAAATCATTCGAACAATCGGCTAATCCGATCGATCCCGTTCGTTAGAATTTTTCTTTATTCATTCTATCTTCCTCTATGAACCTTCCAGTCCTATCTATATAATAATATGAAGTATTAAGTTCTATTTTCTTTTCTAGAATATATATATAATATAAGATAATCTAAGAATATAAGAATCTAAATAGAAATAAATAGAAAGAAGATTAAAAGATCTAAATATAGAAATAGAATAGAATATATATATAATAGAAGATATAAAAAGAAAAAAGAAATATCTATAGAATATCAAAATAGAAAAGAAAGAGAAAAAATGATGAAGACAATAAAACAAACCATTGTTACGTTTCCATATTAAAGTAAAGTATAGTACTTCATTTTTTTATTTATATTAATGCCCATTGGTGTTCCAAAAGTACCTTTTCGGAGTCCTGGAGAGGAAGATGCAGCTTGGGTTGACGTATAGTGCGACTTGTCAGACATATTGGTCATATGGTATTTCCCCATTATCTCCCCCGATCGAGTATTCTCTGTTTCGCCCAATCCAATAAAGATATATTCAATATTGTATTGATTGAATCATCAATAATTCGGAGCGTGAAGCACAATAATTCCTATTGGGGATCAATATTATCAATTCAAATAATTGATGGTTTACTTGGACTGATAAAATAAAGTATCCAGGCTCCGTTCAGAGAATACCAAATTGGAAATGGTAAGAGTAAAAGTAAGTAAAAGTAATATAATGGGAGTGTAAATGTAGGTAAATGTAGTAATATAAATAAGAAATATTAAATAAAGAATATAAAAATAAAATATAAATTGAATTAAATTCTTAATAAATTCTGAACTTCATTAGTAATGAAATAGAACTTACTATAAATAGAACTATAATAGAATCTTATAATATAATCTATTATGTAGAATAGATGATGATTACACGATTACCGCTTTTATCATAGACTATTCTTAGACTTACTATAGGGATTCTATAAAACTGCCTACCAATGGAGTAGTATGATGAATACATAGAATATTTTGGGGAAAGGTATCAAACAGTGGTACTGGAATCATTTGACCTATATGCGCAAATGGAATTCGGGAAAATCTTCCCCCGGAGTAGAACAAGAACCTAAAAGAATTGAAAGGGCCCATTCAGGAACAAGAAAATTACATCGTTATTTGAATTTCGATGAAACAATACATCAATGAGAAGTTAGTTCAATAAGTTCATAAAATTCTTTTTTCTTTTTTACATGAGTTTTGCCCTTTCTAGAATGTAAAAAAGGAAAAAGAAATAGGACTGGAATCGACACATTGATTCTTTTTTTCGCAATTCTTTCGAACCGTATGCATCCAAAGGTGCACGTACGGTTCCTCAGGGATACAATTTTGCCCTAATCAACCGACTTCATCGAGAAAGATTACTTTTTTTAGGCCAAGAGGTTGATAGTGAGATCTCGAATCAACTTGTTGGTCTCATGGTATATCTCAGCATAGAAGATGATACTAGGGATCTTTATTTGTTTATAAATTCTCCAGGCGGATGGGTAATACCAGGAATAGCCATTTATGATACTATGCAATTTGTGTCACCGGATGTACATACAATATGTATGGGATTAGCCGCTTCAATGGGATCTTTCATTCTGGTCGGAGGAGAAATTACCAAACGTCTAGCATTCCCTCACGCTTGGCGCCAATGAGTTTTTTTCTTTGAGAAAAAAAAAAGAATACTATGCCTTCGCTGTATCGAATATGAATCAAATAAAGAATAAGTAATAATAGCATGGCACTTCGAGTTCGATATGAACAAACCATTATTGTTTTTTTTTCTAACATGAGATTTTGTATCGAGATAGTAGTATGAAAGAAGAGTTATTCCCAAATTGATTTATGTGTCAAGCAAGAGTCAATTTCAGCGTCACAAACCATTATTCTTCCACACCAGAAGTATCTTTCTTCTTTTTATGTTATGAGAGAAAGAGTCAAAAAAATGGAAAAAATCATTTTCTCCTTCTTGGATCGTATCAAAAAGAAACTTTGGGATTGCTAAACAAACCACAGACGAGATAAATATATAAAGCAACAGAACCATCATAGTATCTTTTTTACTACTACGAAAGGAAGGGTGGTAAATGGATCATTTAACGATTTGGATCGGATGGGTTCTATTTCTTCTTTTTGATAGAATCAATTCTATCGAAAAAAGAAATTCCATTGCAGAGCCGTATGCAATGTACAAAAGATGCCCGTACGGTTGTTTAATTCTATTTTTTATTGTTATTTTGATTCCCCCTTACTTTAACCCAATCGTGCGATATATAGATAGAAGAACCGTTCATGATGTTATATCAATATCATCAGGGTTATGATTCACCAACCTGCTAGTTCTTTTTACGAGGCACAAGCAGGGGAATTTATCCTGGAAGCAGAAGAACTATTGAAACTTCGCGAAACTCTCACAAAAGTTTATGTACAAAGAACGGGCAACCCTTTATGGGTTATATCCGAAGATATGGAAAGGGATGTTTTTATGTCAGCAACAGAAGCCCAAGCTCATGGCATCGTTGATCTTGTAGCGGTCGAAAATTAAAATACTGGGGATTCCGTATAAATCTACGAATTCCGTTTCAAAATTTGAAATTTCCGTGTGAATAGAAATCATTCATAATCATCAACCATCAGGTTAAGATCGATCTAAGCCAACCCGCTCTATTCTATCTAGAATGAGATTCTATAGACATGCCATGCCAACCATTAAACAACTTATTAGAAACGCAAGACAGCCAATAAGAAATGTCACGAAATCTCCCGCTCTTCGAGGATGTCCTCAGCGTCGAGGAACATGTACTAGGGTGTATGTGCGACTCGTTCAGTTCAGATCATGAGTTTGAAGAAATGCAAAAATCTTTTCCAGTATCAACGACTACTACCGATGAATTAGGATAGATAGAGTGGAAGACGGCTATCTAATTGACTATTATATAAATATATAAAAATGAAGATCTATCATCTACCTAATTATGTTATGAATTTATGGTTTCTATTGGTGCAAATCCAATCACTCCATTTGAGATGAGAAGGAATTCTCCATTGGTAACAAATAGTTATCCATTAAGCGGAGGAAAAAGGTTATGCTCCTATTCCTATTCTTGAAAAAAACGGACTAACAGGGTCAGCTACATAGCCAACTTTCAGAATTAAATGCCGTCACTGTATGGATAGCTTTTTTGTGAAAAGGACTATTACTTTCTAATTAGAATTGAAAAATGGATGGGTAGAGCCAAAGAGTGTGAACTATACAAGTTCACAATAAAATTCGATGAAATGAAAGAAGAGGCTCCGGTGTATAGAGAGGACCTCACCGTTTCAGAAGTTGCCATAGAAACGAGGGAACCCACTATTCTTTTTTATTTAGTAGCAGCCGAATTTATTATTTCCAGACGAGATACTTTGAAGAAAGAAAAAATGAAGAAAGAAAAAATCGTGGTCGGGAAGGTCATAGTCGCAAAAGCCATTGGAATTTATATTTTATATATCGGAAGAATCCGTTTTGTTATTAATTGACCGGAGGAAAAGGATGACTGAAAGAAGAGAAATCAATTAGTTATTCAAGAAAGTTTCATTTGATTCAATGACCAGAGTTAAACGAGGATATACAGCTCGAAGACGTCGAAAAAAGATTCGTTTATTTGCATCAACCTTTATAGGGGCTCATTCAAGACTTACTCGAACGACTACTCAACAAAGAATTAGAGCTTTGGTTTCCTCTCATCGAGATAGGAGCAGGAAAAAGAGAGATTTTCGTCGTTTGTGGATCACTCGGATAAATGCGGTAACTCGTGAGGATAGAATATTCTATAGTTATAGCCTATTCATCCACAATCTGTACAAGAGACAATTGCTTCTGAATCGTAAAATACTTGCGCAAATAGCCCTATCAAATAAGAATTGTTTTGATATCATTTCAAATAAAATCAAATCAAATAAAATAAAGGAATAAAAGAATCTTAATAGAATCTATTATACAGGAAACAAGAATGATTGAAACAGGATTTCCCGGAGAATGGACTCCGGGAAGATAGAAGAAAAAGAAATTAAGATTTGAGTAGTAGGAATAAACGAAAATCTTTCAAGAAAAAAAGATTTCTTTCCCATTTTTCCTTTTTTAGAATACAAGAATCAAATCTGGATTCTATTTTTTTTTTTCGAGCAAAACATTCATATGAGCTTGATTTCCTATTGGAGTTTTGAGGAGTATCTCTATTTATTTTTGGTTCTAGGACCAGTAGTTCTAGGGATCGACTCCACTCTCTCCAATTGTTTCTCATTATTACGAAAAGGTAACGAAGATAAAATACGAGCTTGTTTTATAGCAATAGTAATTAATCGTTGTTGTTTCAAGGTCAACCTATTCGTCCGTCTAGATAATATTTTTCCTTGTTCACTAAGAAATCGACTAATTAAACTCATGTTTCTATAATCGATTCGATCCCCCGATCCAATTGGGGGTAAACGCCTACGAAAAGATCGCTTGGATTTACGAAAAGGTTGTTTGGATTTATCCATGGTTTGCTTATTCCTTGTTTGTTTATTCCTTATATATAAAAGGATCTAGAAAATAGAATTCTATTTTTTTCTTATTCATTTAAGATTCGACCAAAATAGGATTTGGTTTGTATTATATATGTTAATGTTAAGATGTAAAGTTCTTACTCTTCCCGCTACTTGGAAAAATCACACACGCATTCCGTTCCATCTATTTCTTTATTTCCCCATGAATCGTATACTTTTGACAATAGCGACAAAATTTTCTAAATTCTAATCGATTGGGTGTATTGTGTCGATTCTTTTGAGTAATATATCTAGAAATGCCCGGCGATTCTTTATTGACACCCTTTCGAACACAACAGGTACATTCCAAAATCACTCTAATTCTGATATCTTTACCCTTGGCCATGAACCTCCTTTTCATTTTGGATCGACTTCACTTTAGAACTCTCTTCATTTTCTTTTTGACCCAAACCAAATAAAAAGAAAATAAAAAAAGAATCTATATTCTATATTAATAAAAAAAGTTACTAACTAGAAATAAAATTCGTAAATCTTTTCTTTTTCGAATTCTTAGAATTCGAATGACTTCGAAGTACTATAATAGAAAATCTAATCACTATTAATTACTATAACTATAAAGAAAGAGAGTCATATTCATTAATAGAAGAATATTAAGAATATCGTAATAATTAATTAATACAATTTTTTCTAACTATGAATTATTCCTATCCTAATCTCAGTATTTTCTTCTTTCTATATTAGAATTTTGTGTAACCGCCCCTAAACGACTGGATCCACATTTACATTTCTTTTCCCCCAGATTATATCGTAGATTCACTGTATTTTGACTGAAGTTCGATACACTCTTTCTCTTTCTTTTCTTTTTTAGGATAGGAAAGAAAAAGGGAGCAAAATTGGAGACATGTTACGTAGAATTGTATCTCAAATATTCTTCATTTCTTCACAGATCAATACAAGAATTCAATCAGGATTAAAAAAAAGGGAATGACAAGGCATCCGGAAATAAACGATTAATTTCTATCAATAGACCTGCTAAAGACCCAAACCATAGAGTGGTTAGCACAGGTGCCGTTGAGAGATATGTTTTGATATCTCGCATTGAAAATCCTCCTTCTTCTTTTATTTTTTTTTCTTATTTATTTGAATTATTTATTTGTATTGTATATTGTAATACATATATAGTTCTAGTTCGATATTCTAATACATAGATCATAGATAACCCGATCTTTTAGTTCAAGATCATTTGTTTTTGCTTGAAATGAAATTAGAATTAGGAATTACTAACTAAAATGCATATGTAGAACGACCCAGCAGATTAAATTTTGCCGCCCCCTAAAAAAGATGACAAGAACATTCTCTACCTATAAGAGCAAAAAAGAAGGATGTGTGGAAAACAAGACATGGATTTTATACAATGACACTGTACAACAATTTTTAAAAGGGATGTAGCGCAGTTTGGTAGCGCGTTTGTTTTGGGTACAAAATGTCACGGGTTCAAATCCTGTCATCCCTACCTATTCTTTCTCCTATGGACAGTTACGAGGGATTCATTGAGTAAGATCGGGAATTTTTGGACATAATCTTTCATTTTTACATACTATATGTACACAAGAATCCTCCGGGGTAAAAAAATACTTTTCTTTACAATCGTATCTACTGTTATAGGATATGATATAAGAAAGCGCTCTTAGTTCAGTTCGGTAGAACGCGGGTCTCCAAAACCCGATGTCGTAGGTTCAAATCCTACAGAGCGTGATTCCGTTTATTTTATGTCGAATTACAATGAAATAATTTAACAAAACAAAGTAGAATTGCAACTGAAATTTGACCTCCTACAAGGAGGAGGTCAATCAAAAAAAGAGATGTTACTCAATCAAAGGTCCAACTGATCACCGCGCCTGTATTGTAAATATGCAGTTACAAATAATCCTGTTAAAGTAATAGGAATTAGACCTAAGACGATTCCAAATAGAAAAACTTCAATCATTTCGATTTGTTTTAGGGAATAAAAAGAGAGGTAAGATCTATCCCTAAATATTAATCTGAATTATCCGTGAATCTCAATGAACAGGAATTGGCAATTGACGCGGGAAGGAACCATAGAATACCTGAAATGAAATATTATGAGAGGCTTTTCTTTTTCTTTTTGTAAATTGTTTCTTGAATTTCATTCATTTCAAATAAGTCGTATCTTGTTCAAACCAATAAATAGAGCTGGAGTTATAGTTGAAGCAGCCAGTAAAAAACCAAAATAACTAGTTAGAATAGGCATGAAAGAGCTAAATTAGATATGTTCTTTTACTACATATATGAATAAAACATTTACCTAAGTCTCAATCCAGATACGACGGTAAGAAAAACAAATTTAAAGAATTCGTTTAGTTCCAATTGAAAGTTCTTGATTTATCAGTCATTATAGACGGACACTAAAAAAAAAAAGAAAGCCTTGACTTTTTCAAAAAATATCAAAATATTGAATATTCTCATTTTCTTTTCTTTGAATTTGATTTCGGACCAACTCGATTCAAAGAAGAGCAACTTCTATTACCCTTTTATACCCTTTTAGGTTCTATATTCTTTCCATATTAAAGAATCCCATCTTTGTTTTGTATTGTAGTTCCATAAGGAAAGAACTCTTGGGGGGATCTAATGTAACAACAGTTGCATCACGAATATGGATTGCTCCAACAATCTCTTTTTTTTTCTTTTCGCAAATAGAAAAAAGAATAATAAAAGATATGAAATCTCATTCTAATTCTAAATATATTAATTGCAATTAACC